GGAACCATTATGGCAAGGAAAAGTTGGATTCAGAGGGAGAAGAAGAGGCAGAAATTGGAACAGAAATATCATTTGATTCGTCGATCCTCAAAAAACGAAATAAGCAAAGTTGCGGCAGTGAGTGAGAAATGGGAAATTCATGGAAAATTACAATCCCCACCGCGTAATAGTGCACCTACACGGCTTCATCGACGTTGTTTTTCGACCGGAAGCGCGAGAGCTAACTATCGATACTTTGGATTATCCGGGCACATACTTCGTGAAATGGTTCATACCTGTTTGTTGCCAGGGGCAACACGATCAAGTTGGTAAGGATCCAAATATGCTTTCACGTTTTTATTGATTTCGATGATCCATGATCCTCGAGGGCCCCTTGACAATTCTGTATAAATAGGTTATTCTATTTGTATAGTATAGGGTCAAGGGGCACACCCCAACCTTCTTTGTCTATTAGTTACCAGGTCTTTCAGAGCGGAGTAGAGCAGCTTGGTAGCTCGCAAGGCTCATAACCTTGAGGTCACGGGTTCAAATCCTGTCTCCGCACCATTCATTTTTTTTTATCAAAAAATGGGAGGTCTGACTCGGTTACCTAGTACTTAATGAACATTTCTCTTTGGGGATGGCAGGAGAGGGAGGGGGAAGATAGAACTACTACACTATCGTATATACCCAATCATTTCTCCTATTCCATGATTTCGCCATAGGCGGATAGCGGGAATCGAACCCGCGCCTTCTCCTTGGCAAAGAGAAATTTTACCATTCAACCATATCCGCTTTTTTTCATTCCTGATACGTACGGATCTGTCCATAGATATATGATATCTGATGTTTGGATCCTATTTGTTTTGTGCAGGGCGAGATACTATCTTACTTCAGGCAGATTCCAATTGTTCTTCTATTAGAGAATATTCTTTTATTCTAATAATAATTCAATTCCTTGTTTGATTCAAGAAGTTTGACTTTGACCCCTCCGTCCCAGTTTTTCTTTCTTTTCGAGACTTTGATATTGAATTTTCATGTGTCTCACAACCCGAAAGGAGTTGAGGGAGGGGTCCGTTCGTTTTTGGATCTGGGAACTACCAAATAGGTTTAAGAGATGAGAGAATTAAGTATAGCTACCAGAAAGACTAATCCAATCCATACGGATGTGCCGGAAAATACAACATTTTTGTTACTTGACCAACCCTCAGAAGAAGCAAATACAACGGGGACACTAATCAGTAAGATTGATGAAGTAGCAATTAATGCAAAAACAGCCAATTGGAAAGCAATAGTCATGCTTCGAATCCTCCAAGCTATCAAGAAATGACTTATACCATTTGATCCCTATGTAAGCCAAAAATGGGTCATCAAATGCATCATGGAGGGATTTGACCATGAACGAACCCAGTGATCTTAATTGATCTTATAGGACTTATTACCACTTTATTTGGACATGGAGTTGAGGAGAAATTTGGATTGACTTCACAAACGGGCATGCTGGATCTAGTAGCTATCTATAGAGACAGATAGAGCAAAATTCCCACCTGGAATGTTTCACTAGATAGATAGTGAAGGTATCCACTCATAGGGTCATGTTCGATTCAGGGGAATACAAATAAAATAGAGATTATCTTTCGGAGAGATGGCCGAGTGGTTGATAGCTCCGGTCTTGAAAACCGGCATAGTTCTTTGTTCAGAACTATCGAGGGTTCGAATCCCTCTCTCTCCTATTGCTCGGTGAATCGATTTGTTTGTTTATTGGTTTTGCCCGCTCTAGTGTCATAAAGGGAACTGACTCGGCTATCCCACCGAGCCGAGCCAGAAAAAATAGATCTAAATGAGTTGAAAAAAAGAAAGGAAAAGGGAAAGCTTTTTCAGTATGACCTGATCCCAATCCAATAATGTATAATGGAATCAAATGAATGCCTACTTCAGGCATTCAATCTCCTGGCTCAGTTAAGAGGGGTCATGAAAAGAGCAGGTTCCAAATCACGATCAATTCCTTTTTCAAATCCTGCTGCAGCTGCACGGGCCCTTCCCGCATGCCACAAATGACCCACGAATAAGAAGAATCCTAGAACAAAATGCGAGGTAGCTAACCAACTTCTAGGAGAAACATAATTGACTGCATTGATCTCGGTAGCTACGCCACCCACGGAATTTAAAGAACCTAAGGGAGCATGAGTCATATATTCCGCGGAACGACGTTCTTGCCAAGGTTGTATGTCTTTTTTCAGCCTACTCAAGTCTAAACCATTTGGGCCCCGTAGGGGTTCCAGCCAGGGAGCACGGAGATCCCAAAAACGCATCGTTTCGCCCCCAAAAATGACCTCTCCAGTCGGGGAACGCATTAGATATTTCCCTAAACCAGTAGGCCCTTGAGCGGAGCCCACGTTAGCCCCAAGACGTTGGTCTCTAACTAGAAACGTGAATGCTTGAGCTTGAGAAGCTTCTGGCCCCGTGGGTCCATAAAACTCACTAGGATACGCAGTATTATTGAACCAGACAAAACAACAAG